GAAATTTTCCATGTTGCACTAAGTTACTTACGGATGTATGCATGCGGTCCGGGAACACTTTGGGGTGAACACCCATCCGAACAAGTAGGGTCAATAGTTCAGCATTTAGGCCGTAATATTTAGCAATAAAAAAATCTTTAACCCAACAAGTGCTCTCCGAACCAAGCTAGATAGTCTCCTATCACTAGGCTCACCAACCAACCTAGACTTTTTTTCTTATTATTCCTACCGGATATCAAAAACCATAAGGATTTTTTCCAGCCATTTTTTCCCATATGACATAAGCGCTCTTGGGTGGGCTGGACCATTCCATCAAATCTTTGAGAAGGGGGGCCCAATCTCGTATTTGATGGTCGGCGCGGCGATAGGCTTCGCTTCTACGACTGCCTCCCCAGCCGTTGCAAACACTGAGCGAGAACGGTAAGGGGCGCACAAAGAATGTCGTTGCGCGGGGATGCGATTCGCCAAGCTGGGGCAAACAAAGCCGTCCGGCCCTACCGAATTAGGCTTTCGCGAAGGAAAGGCCTTCGAAAGGAGACCCGGGAAAGAAAGAGCTATGCTATTGACCGACCCTTTTGTAGTGACTTCGAATCTATAGGCCTCTCCTTTTTTTTCTCATTTTGTTTGAGGCAGGCCGAATAGAGAATGAAATGCAGAAATAGGGGAAGGGTTCCAAACCTTTTTTTTGGTTTAAGGGCTGTTCGCCCTACCGAAGTACCAAAGGCTTTTGAGGTGGAACCCCCCTAACGACCTAAAAAAGGCTTTCAGTAGCGTCCTTAGAATCTAAGCCTTTTGAAGCGCCAGTAGTTGTAGCTGTGGCCACACCAACCCTTTCGTTCTTATCGCTCCGGGTTTCGATCTATATGACCTCCGGGCGGTACAAAGTACACCTCTTCCGTAAAGGCAGGTAGTAACCTAACCTTTAAGAGTCTGTTCAAGGGGGAGCCCTCTTATCGGAAAGATCTCCGTGCGTGGCGTGATAAAGAATCCTAGAAAAGATCGATTGAGACTCCCTCCCCGGTCCCACGAAGATCTCTACATACTTGTCTGTCCAGCCCAGGACAACTGAGATCTTCTGGTCTGCGTGCGTGGGGGCAGCTCAAACAAAGAAGAGTTTGGTCTGGTCTGAATTCAGGCCCGGCCCGCCCGTCTGCTGCTAGGTTCGGGAATGGCGCCAGGCGAGGGCGCCGCTATGCCCCTTAATGAATCGAATGGTCCTTCGACCTTCATTTGATTCCGACGGCCGGCATAGATCTCATGAGACCCGCCCACTATTACTACGAAAAAACCCCCGCCCTTTTCCTTCGCTACTAGGGAGAGTAAGCAACCTCTATTAGCGAAGGACCTTGAGTCGAATTTCTCGTGTCATGTGCAACGTCCATCAATGATGGTTCATTAATGTCCATTGATTTAGACTCCTTCCCCCTTCCCAACTACGAATAAGATCGAGAGGAGCCCGCCCCCAAACCAAGAACGGAAACGGAAGCTTTTCTATTCACTCCCCATTCTCTCTTAAATAAAGCTCGCCCTCGAGCCCTGGGCAGGTCGGCCGGGTCTTTCCTTGTTGTTCTGTTTCCGCCACGAGAAAGACGCACGGAAGAGGTATGCCCAGCACGCGGAGGATCCGTTGAGAGTTTCTGTTGTCTCGGTAGGGAACTGTACGATCTTTTCCCCTATTGTATTGAATCAATAAAAAAAGAGGTCAGTGCTACGGCCCCCTATTGTTTGATCCAATATTGTATTGACCGGGGACGAGCCCCGACTTCCATAGGTCCTTGGTTTGACCTCCTAATGAGAATTGAGGTCCTTGCTTAAAGCGGAGCGAGGCCAATTTCTCGTACTTGCTCAGTGTGCCCCCCTTTCGTCGAGTGCCCCGCCCGGTTCACTGGGCTGTTGGCCTACCAAGCACTTGCCCGCTGCTCTTGCCGCCCGCTTGACGGGCGGAGCGCTCGTTATCCTTACTGTTTTCTCTGCTGGGGCCCCCTATGGCTCTAGCCATAAGCTATGGCAGCTCCAGCTCGCAACCACAGGGGCCCGCCCTGCGAGGCCAGAGTGGGCTCAGCGGTCAGCCCCTATTCGAATTACGTTAGGGGGTCTTTCGCTGTTGCCAGATCTAGAGAGAGACTACGAATCCTCCGTCCCAGATTCCATCGCCGCGGCCATCTGGTTCACCGATACTACTACTAAGTCTCATGCTTACGTTACTGTTATTGATGGTTTCATTTTCTTGGACCACGAAGACCCCGGTCGTGCTTCTGGTTTCCATTCCCATCATCATATTGATGATAAATCTCCTCGTGCTCTGCCATAAGAACTTTGAGTCCGTATCATGGTGAAGGTAAGGTAACGCTGTGATTCTTGCTCAAAAAACAGACCGAATGCGTTCGAGTTATTGGCTCGTCCGACCCGGCAGCATTCATGAGTCGCTCATTCAACTGTCCCTCGGAGACACGGTCGAGAAGTACCATGCATGGTTGCCCCCCATCCTTTCTTTCTCTCGGTCCCACCCAGAAAGATACCGCTCAGCCAAAAAGCGTCCCTACGCGAGCCTTATTTTATTAGTAAAGTCAAGCTTTGGCTCTCTAAAGACTAAAGAAATGGATAAAAAGGGGGGGGACTTCTGCAACGGGCTATGCCACCCAAACCAACTGAGGGAAGTCGCATCCGTCCCATCGCAAGCACCTACAATGTCATGATCACATTGGTTTACCCTTTTTTCTTTGGTAGTTCAACGGACGGTCGCCCCTCCAACAAGAAAAGGTATAAATATGGAAACTTCTCTGACATTTGAATCGGAGAATTTATGGAGGAAATCGGGTTTCAAATTTCCAGAAACCACACGATTATATAGCCAAAGGGAATAGGCCGCGCCTAAAATCATCCCAAGCGCTGCTAATGTGGCTACTAAGCTATTTCTTTGGAAAGCTCCTACTGAGATGGGAAATTCCCCGATAAAGCTGCTAGTACCAGGTGAACTCATATTGGCCAAAGTAGAAGAGAAGAAAATGGTAGAGAGATTCGGCATGGTGCTCACTAAACCTCCGTAATATCTAACAAGTCGAGTCTTATGTCGGTCATATAGAACACCAACACATAGAAAAAGGGCTGAAGGAACCAGTCCATGACTTAACTTCGGTAGAATGCTACCTCCAATTCCCTGTATGTTCGATAGAGCCAAAGATTCCCCCCCACTGATCAGAGTACGCCGATTACCCCCCGAACCGTACAAGATAGTTACCATCTATCATACGGCTTTCTAACTTCACTTCTTTTTCTGGTCGTTCCGCTCTGTCGATCTCAGGTAGTATAAGAGATCTGTAACCCCCCGAAGTTATTTACATAATGGTTCCCGCTTCCTACCCATAGTTAGCATGTATCTACCCGGGTCATACTTGAGTATCACATCGTAGACCCCCACCCCAACTCTATCTTCTTTATCAGTGAACCGGAACATAGTGCATAGGTACTCTTCAATGCAGCGGGGACGAGACGACGTGATATACTACGATCACGTACAGAAGTGCTGCCCTTCGGCTCGGCAATATGGAATCTCTCAACAGCTCTCGTTCCTTTATGAGGTCCTATCGGGATAGGTAGGCCCAAGCCTTTCCCTTCCCCCCGACCGAGCAGTAGTTCCCCACGGCTGATAAATAGGAGGCCGTAAAAGAAAGGCACCGGCCCCCATTCTCCCCCCCCCCTCACTGGGATTTTTCTTTCCTTATCTACGTGCGAACTGCGTCAGCACTGGCTAAAAAGAGGTCGGCTTTACTGAAGAAGAAGGGCGGGCCCTTCGGGTGTCATATTTTGGCCGAGTTTACCGTACTTCCGGCCCTTATGTTACGCGACCGTAATATTTTGTTACGTTCCACCGCTGTTACGCCAGAAAGAAAAGGTTCCACACGAGCTCTTGTTCTGCGGCGTGATGGCAGGACCGATAGGAGATTGGCTCCGGGTGTAGATAGGGTAAAATCAGCAGGGGTTATGAAAATACATAGGCCCCTTCCCTTCTCTTTTGGATGAATGGGGTGGTTTAGAAGGCGCTTTCCGATAAACGGTCCCTCGGAGCGAAGAGTTAGGCAGGTAGTATGGGCCCTCTGACTTCCAGCTATGTGCTGTGCGGCTCCCGCCAAGCGAATGAAGGGAAGCTCGAAGAGCTTACGGGTGAGCTTACGCTTACTCTCAGCCTCTTTGATTGGTAGGCGGGCGGGCTAAGCCCCCTACTTAAGATTCCATTCATAAGGCTAATTTTCTCTTGTTGTGACGCTTTGGTTAGGCCGACTACTATACTATAGGCTACTTTTAGCTTCTATAGTGGCCCTTCTACTTTGGTGTAGTTGTAATTTGTATTGGTACTTTATGAATATATCAAACAAAGGCGAGCAGTATAACCCCTTTTCCGGCCTGGGAAAAGCAGCGAACTCTATAAGCTAGGGCCTGACCTTTGGACACGAAGACTATTCCGTTATCAACGGAAAGCCGCCTTAGAGATTGAACGTGGACTTATCTTATTACCGTTCAATCTAAGACAGCGCTGATAGCTTTTAGTGAACAGCCCCCTTATGAAAGCAAGCGAAAGCAGCCTTTGGTACTTAAGTAGTTAAGGTTTGGAAGCCTTGCAACTATGATAGAAAGCCGTTTGCTTCTTGCCAAAGCCTTCGCCTTTCTTTTGAATCAAAGTAGGTCGCGACTCTTGTATTTTTGTCGGTCGGGGGAAGCTAGCGCTTATACGAGAGCTCCGCTTCCTCGTCTTGCTTCTGGCAAAGCTTCTACTTTGCTTCCTTCTCTCGCGCTTGCTTGCGCGAAGGCTTAAAGTCCTTTTCGCTAGGTCCAAAAAAGGGAAAGATCTAATCCAAGAGAAATCCCGCATATTGAGCGCAGCGGATATGCGGCTAGGGCTAGGCGATCATCCTGGAACCCGCCCCGAAACTGACGCACAGCACAGGGCCCATTCGCTTCGTGCGCGGGAAGGCAAGGTGCGTAGCGTTCATGAGACCGCGGCGGAGTGGAGCAGCCGCGACACTTTTTTTCTTTATTTTAGCTGGATCTCGCTGGTTCCACCTAAACGGTAGGTAGGCGGCGGATGTGTGACGTTTGGAGTTGTCGTTCGTGCACCTGTCCCCAATGGAAGAATGAGGGATCCGTTCCCCTGCGGATCATGGCCTTACCACTCGGTCCCCGATGGCCAGCGGGGGATTCGGTATAGCAGCTCACGTTCGTTTGCGCTGCGCGTTCCCGCTGGACTGGACACGTGTTAGCTCTAGGAAGTATGGTTCCGAAAGTGACTTCGGTTCGCCAGTTCAGGCTCAACTCCTCGCTTTACGTTAGCGGACCTACAGGGCGGGCCGAGGCTCTGCGCTCTTTCTTTCTGTGTGGGACGATGCCGGGGAGAGAAGGGAATGCGTCGAGGCGGCGAACAACAACAAGACAACTACATTTTGGCTTTTCCCTGCATGAGATGAGCCCAGTGCATTGGACCGATGGATAAGAGAACTGAGCTGGCCCAAAAAGCGCTTAGGCGCTTCTACGTAAAATGTAGACTCCATCAGATACATATCGATTTCTTTCTGATGGATCAAAAAAAGATAGTTGTCTCATCAATAGATAGAAATAGGGGATTTCCCCTTATTATTGATAGATTCCCTCTCTATCCATTCCTACTCTTTTGATCTATCAGAACAGATCAGCAGGCTTCTATCAATCGATTTGAAAATAGCACGTTCATTTTCGCCACGCCAACATAGCCAATAAGTAATAAGAAGCAGCTAGAAGCGAGCGCTTCTAGCCCTTGAATTCTTATTCACGAATGAATTGCCAACAGAAAGATTCGATTCTGACTTCGTGGAGCCAGTGCTGCTGTTGCCTGCGCGTAGGGCCGTCCTCCACTCCCGTTCCGGGGCGCTAAGGGGCTTTTGTTTTTGGAACAGGCGGCAGTCTTTTGCTGACGCCTCGAATCAAGCTTTTATTGCGACATGCTATGTTTTCTCCCCCATTGCTAGTAGGTTGAGTTGATGGGGCGCACGCCCGGCACACATGTTTTGGACTTGTGTGTCCATAACTCAAAATAGGTGACCTAACGGCCGCCGCCCGACTAAACATACCAATAGTCACCAGATTCATATGGGCTACTGAGGAGTAAGCAATGATCTTCTTAAGATCGATCTGTCTTGAAGTGGTCAAGGAAGTATATATTATAGCAATCGCGCTTGGAGTATAAATGAAAGGAGTGGAAGAAAGTGTCGCTTCGGGAAACATGGGTATTGAAAATCTTAAAAAGCCGTAGGTTCCCAATTTTAAAGGAATTCCTGCCAAGATGACGGATCCTGCCGTAGGTGCCTCTACATGAGCTTCGGGTAACCAAATATGAACTGGTACCATAGGCACTTTGACGGCGAAAGAGGCGAAAGAAGCAATCCATAGAAAGATTTGGCGCCGCTCACTCAATTCTGTAGTTAATGATATTTGTAAATCGGTGGTTCCTGTTTGGAGAAGAATCAAGAGAATAGCTAATAGCATAAAAACAGATCCAAGTAAAGTATAAAGGAAAAACTGATATGCTGCCTTGATCTTTCTTTGTCTCGAACCCCATACCCCTATAATAATGGTAGAGTAAGAGGTGGCCCCAAAGCGGAATTGACCGGTGGTGGTTGGTCGAAGCTCCAGTAGGTAGCCACTCCCTTCTCAGGGAACCGTACGTGAGACTTCCGCATCATACGGCTCCGTCCCGAGCTTCCGTCGTCGGCCCTTGTCATTAGACCACTATCTATGCATGTATTTTCAGCCTGGGACTCTCGAATCTTTTGCATCTCGGGTGGTGGCGAACAATGCAGCTTGCGTTGCGGGAGATGCCCGCCCTACGGGCCCGGCCTGCTTCTCGCCCGAAAGAACCGCTCACTAGCTAGCCGGACTAGTGGGGGGCCCTATCTGGAGAATACGGAAAACCATGCCTTTCGAACCGAACGCAAGGCCCGTCTTCCAAATCAAAAGAGAAATGGGCTCGTTGGGAAGAAAGATAGAGTTCGGCCTGTAGAGCACATTTAAAGTAAAGCACAGTCGGGTTGCTCACGCAGCGGATTATATATCTATAGATAGAGAGAGGGAGATGTGAAAGTAATAGAGAAGGACAGGCAGGGCTTCCGCAAGGGCCTCCCCCCGACTTACGGTCTTTACGCTACTACTACTGTGATGTGAGCGGTTCAAATTGGTTTGATCTTTCCCAATTTTCCTGGCCGGAACTTGTACGCAGCACTTATACGGAGGTGCATACATAAACATAAAGGTTTGGAACTCTTTTCTTTTTCTTAGCTGAATCTTAAGGACAGGACCCTACCCTATTTTCGAACCCTCTGCCGAGCTTAACCCCGCCCCCGCATTTCCTTTTGAAGGGGGCCAAAGAAAGGTCTCCACCTGCTGCCAACAGTCTTTCTTCGGAATTATACTGAACGGGTCGATCCTCCCCTTTGTTTTAGCAACTTATCTTAAGGTCTCCTCGCCAAGAGCTCC